TTGGGACCCAAAAGAGACTTGGGCTTTTATTACTTGGATCGTATTCGCGATTTATTTACATATTCGCACAACTATAAAGTGGAAGGGTACAAAATCAGCAATTGTGGCCTCTGTTGGATTTCTTATAATTTGGATCTGCTATTTTGGAGTCAATCTATTAGGAATAGGACTCCATAGTTATGGTTCATTTAGATTGAATTGAATTCAAAAAGGATTCGAAATAGAAAAGTGTATACCATATCATATATTAGAGAAAAACCTTGTGTGAACTGATGAGAACCCGGCAAATCACTCCAGTATTGTAGTGATTCGCCGGGTTCTCATCACATTATTCATTTTTTTGTTCCTTAACATAAGAAAAAACTATTTCTAAAAAAAATTAGATAGAATAACTTCAACCTTTTCAGCTGATAGTGAAAGAAAGAACTCTTGGTGTCCAGAATCAGAAAAGTAAGAGTTTGAAAGATTCAATATTTTGTATCCATAGAAAATCTGAAGAAGATCTGACGTAACTATAGATAATAAATAGGAGTTAATACCATAACAAAACCACTCATATCCGGTAGTGCGGGGGAGGGCATCTAAAAGCTACTGAACATCGTGAATATATTTTGCATTAGAATAGCTATACCCCCATTTCGTCAAGATAAACAAGACGTATTCTATCATAAGTTGTTCCGACCAAGAAAAAAGCGCAGCGCCAATAAATCCATGAAATATTATTTGTTTTGTAATGTAAAAGGGCTCCGTTGAGCACCAGATCAGTCATAGAATCTATTCCTATAAATTAGGAAAGCCATATGAGATATCGAGGAATAGGCGATTCTTTTTTTGAATTCTGCTAGCCGAGAGATGTTGAAGCTGCATAGATTATTTGGATTGCACCTATGATTATCAACCAGGGAGAAAATCGAGAGTGTGCGTGGAGGAATCATTCCATATTGATTCGACATAATTCATACACTCCCATTTTAAATAAGATTCCGGCTAAAAGCATACAAGTACTAGAATGCGCTTTTGCATGGGTATCTGGTAACCATATGTAGGGTTATTATTGACAATTTGACAGCAAAAGCAATAAAAAAGCCAAGCCAATATAAAATATTATATATATTATATACAAGGCCGTAGGCTAGAACCGAGCGGCTAATATTTCAAAATTTCATGTTGGTTCAGTAGAACCATATAAACCAATAGTAAGAACTCCCATTAACAGAAAAACAGAACCCCTGCCGTATACAAAATTTATATTTATTTTGTACCCGAGTACAGACGTTTTTTTCCTCCCCCACACGGATACAAATAGATAAACGGGAATTAATTCTAACTCCCACATGAGGAAAAAAAAGAAAAGGTTCCAAGACAAAATAATCCTATTTGCCCACTGTACATTGCTAACACCAGGAAATGAAATAATCGAGAATCGCGAGTAACTGGTCAAGCCGCTAAAGTAGCTAAAGTAGGGATAAATCCCGTCAGTTCAGTAAAGTAAAATAGGTCCTATCGAGAGTCCGTCTATTCCTAATCTCCAATGAAACTAAAAAAAAACGGATCCATTTTAAATCTTCCACTAGTAGGATTAAGGAATCATCTAATTGGAAATTATAGCAGAATGCATAAGTCGTTAGAAGCAGTTCTAAGATACAAACAGTATACCAACGAAGGAACTCCAAAATTTTGGGAAAACTGCAATTAGTGTTAAACAAGGAAATTGGTTCGTGGTAAAGACAAGATATACTTGGGCCAGAAAAATCCGTGCCCAAAATATTTGAATTTGAGCACAGGTTTTGTCGATAAAAAAATGGATTATGGATTCAAGTAAAATTTTAGCGAACGTATCAATAAGCTAGACCCATACTGCGAGTTGTTTCATGCCATAAATAAACTCGAACACTCAAGAAATCAGTTGGACAGGCAGATTCACATCTCTTACAACCAACACAGTCCTCGGTCCTTGGAGCAGAAGCAATTTGTTTAGCTTTACATCCGCCCCAAGGTATCATTTCTAATACATCGGTGGGGCACGCTCGGACACATTGAGTACATCCTATACATGTATCATAAATCTTTACTGAATGTGACATTGGATCTATACATTTTTGAAGATCATAAGTTTTCAGTCTAGTAAATTCATTTATAAATTAAAAATGAATCTTATATTTTTATTTAGATACCAAACGAATCAATGAGTAATCAAAATGAATCTACTTCCTAATTGGTTTATGAGTGAGGGCCAAAATACTTTGATTTCTTTATAGTTATTTTTGCAACCACGATCATACCTTACCCTGTATCAAACCTGCCAATTTTCATTTTTTATATTTTATAAATATTAAAATTTCCCTTTATATAAATATAATAAAATTATTTAACTATTTATTCAACAAATTTGATTGGTTAATACGAGTTGATTTTATGTTCCAATAAATTGATGAAACAATAGCCAGCAGAATTGCAGCCTTGGCGGCTGCAATAGCTATAACAAAAATTGATAAAATATCCTCTCTTAATTAACGATTATCAAAAATATCGGAAAATGTTACAAAATGGATATAATATAAGTTCAAGACACATAATATAGGGCTTTAACCATATTTCGCTTTGTGATCAATCCCTAGCTACCAACTAGAAAATAAATAAGTACTCAAAACAAGTAAATCTTCGAGTATCATTAAACAACTCTTTATCAAGCTTGAGTGATTTCAATCTGAACAATAATTTCAATAATTCGATGCTGACAAAGATCGAACAAAACGAGAATAGATTAGTAATAGATTAATAGAAAAAGAAATCTTTTCTATAATTTAGACAATAATTAAAATTAGTTGAATTACTCCTTTGAAAGGTTGCTTTTTGACGAGCTAAAGCAATTACACCTATTAATATTAAAATTAAAGCAACGAAAAGAATTTTTGAAATAAGCTCAAATGGTATTACGCCCCAAATGAAATGAACGGATTTTGATCTCTCGAATATCCAACTTAGTAATTAATTCTTTATAGCGCTCTCTATTTGTTTTTGATAAATAGGTCAGTAGTCGTTGACGTTTTCCCAAAATTTTTCGCAAACCTCTTTGAGATGAAGAGTCTTTTTTGTGCAATTCCAGATGTGAAGTCAGTTTCCTTATCTTGTTGGTGAAACTGAATACTTGAAATTCAACAGACCCTTTGTTCTCTTCGTTTTCTTTTTTAGAAATAACCGAAATGAATGAATTTTTTACCATACAAAAAATCCCCCTTCCCTTAATTTACAGATATCTATTTTACCGATCAGTAATAATAATGTCATTAATTTGAATTGTCGTATATACAATCATATAATCCGAAGTTTTTTATGAACTCCTAATTTTTCTGAATTCAAATCCATTAATTCCATTTTTAATTGGCTTTAACTTTAGATAGGGATAGAAAAGGATTAGTCCATTTTTCCATGGAAAAATTTGAATTTAGACCTCAAATCGAGAAAGTTCTAAGGTTTGGTTAATTCATTTTGAGATTTAATTGAAACATTAATGAAATGTGAAACAAGACGTGTGATCCGTATATTTGTTTACTTTTCATATAATATACTTCCTATACCTTATTATATAGATAGGTATCTAGAGTATAGAATATATAACAAAAATGTATTATTCACAAATTTTCAATCGTGGATACAGATGTATCCTTAATATACTGAAACGACTGGCATTATTCGTATCAAACCAATAACGATTCATACAAGCTAAATCTTCTAATCGATAATTAGGCCAAAGAAAAAGCTTTAGTTTCATAAATGTATTTATGTCTCTATCAAGGTGTTTATTGTCAAGTGAAAATTGGGTGCTGTTTTTTATGTTCTTTTCATTCGAAAATACTAGATTTCTATCTATACCATTTCTATAGCTTGAATTTAAACAAATTAAAATTCTCAATTTTCTACGATGTCTAAACGATAAAATAGTTTCGGGAACAAGCAAATGAAAACGATTTTGATCTCTATTTTCGGTTATTTTTTGGTGTGTTGAAATAGCTTTACCAAAATTATTTTTAGAAATAGATCCTTGGTATTTTTGATTAGTTTGGTGTTTACTTTTATGAATTAACGAAATACCTATGGTTTTATACATAAGAAATTGTCCGTCTTTTTTTTCAGATAGACGAATAGGTTCTAGACTTAGTACTCCCCTTTTCATCAATTCTCTAAGACTTAAATTCTTCTGAATCCGCATTATATCCAAACTCATTTCTCTCTTGTGAATCGAGTATATAGTTATTTTTCTTGGATCTATGAGTCTAAGCAGGAGACAATATACCTTGATATTATTGATCATTCTTTGAGTTAGAGTATCGCCCCATTTCAATTGAAAAACCAAATAACGTTTCAGGAAGAAATATAGTGCTGCTTTTGTCTTGTTTTTGTATTGTTTTTTCTTTTTCCCTTTTTTCAGCTCTGACTTTACATAATTTTCTTGAATCTCTTTGTGTTCTGAGAGAATAGATCCAAGATCTCCTCGACTTATGGGTTCTTTTTCTTTTGCATTGATCTTTTTATTTTCACTACTATTTGCATTTGCATTTCTACTCAAATTGAAAAGAAGTAATTTACTTGGTATAAACCAAGGTTTCTTTTTATATACATTATAAAGTAATACAAATTCTGAAAAGAACCAAGATTCCAGATTTGATATGGGATGCTTTAAAATTTTTGGATTCATTCCCATCCAATCAAAAAACCCTAGATAAGAAAGATTTTTTTTAGTAATTAGTTGAGAATTATTAGTAAGAATTTGAGTATTTTGATTCCTGTTGGTATCAATCGTGATACAGGCCCCACTATCCACTTTTTCTTTACGAAAAACTTTGATAATTTTCCAATCCAAATATTTTAGATACGCCAGTTTTTCCATATATAGAGTAGCTAGATTATTATCTAGATAATTATTAATAGGGATGTTTCGCAGTCTATTTAAAAGAGTCTTTTCAGACGTGTAAGAGATATTTTTGTTCTTATTTCCTTCAAACGAAGATCTATAAAAAAAGCATTCCGTTTTATTTTCATAATTAAGAAATTTAGATACTAAAAGATTATACCTACAGTTTTTTTGAAAATTATCTGTTTGATTATATAATGAATATACTTCAAATTGATTTTGTTTTTTGGAATCAATTAATCGGTCTTTTTCATGCCGTTTGCTTAAAATGTCCTTTTTAGGGATATGACGCTGATGAACCGTATTTCGCCATTTTTTTGGTATTAATCTAGACCATTTTATCTGAGATAAATTGTATTGATAATGTCTTCTTAACCAGTTTTTCCATTGATTCATTTCATAATTCGAAAGTTTCTTACCCCCCAATTTCGAATGAACCACTCCTCGCGTTTCAAAAGAATCTTTTATTTCTGGTTTAAGAAAAAAGGGGATTTCTTGAGAGTGAGGAACAGATCTGAATTTATAAGAATTACTAACGTGGATTTGTGAGAATTTTAATTTGTAAAAGACGTATGCTTGTGATACGTAGGATAAGTCATAAAAACTATGGGAATTGGTTCTACGATTACTAATATTATCAAGTGACTTTGAAATAAACCAAATTGAATTTTTCGTTTTTTTATTAATTATTTCTTGTTTTCTTGAATTATTGTAAATGGATTTATCAAGAATGGATTTATCAAGAATTATTTTGATTAATCCAAGAACAAGTTCTGTATTTTTTTTCAGAATATTAATACTAGATACAAAAATATCTGTGTATATTCTTTCAATAAAAAATTGAAAAAAAAAAAGTAATTTACAAATTATTCTAGCATTTCTTCTTTGGAAGATTTCCCATTTTTCAAATCTGTTAGCATTATAATTTGTTTTGTTGGGACTAATAAGATTATTTATTCTTGGAATTACTTTTTTTTTTTCTTTTGAGATTCTTTCGATTTGATTTAGAATGGTACTTATTCGATCAGCCAGATCCTTCATTTTTTTTTCCTTAAATGAAAAATTTGGCCAACTCGGAGATGCAACTTCACTCAATGATTCGTAAATGATCTGATTGTTTATTAGGGAATCTTTTTTTTCTTTAAATTCTCTCGATTCATAGATTTCACCCCGAAATAATTGAATTGGGTTTATTTTTGAAAGTTCTTTTGCTTTTTTTTTGATCAAAACAACACTTTTAATAACCCATTTTTTTGCTTCTTTTAGAAGTTTTCCAAGTAATTTTGTTTTTCCTTTGAAAACTATTAGAATGCGAAAATACTTCTTTTTTAATTTTCCAATTTTTTTTTTCAATTCCGTAAAAATGGGTTTAAAAAAGGAAAGTCGTTTTCGGGGTGAACCAAAAGGAATTTTGGCTTCCATTCCCCAAACTGTTAAAAAACAAAAATCCTTTTTGTTTTTCATTAGATCTTTTTGAGAGGATACCAGTTTCAATTTGTTCCAAGGTTTCAAAGATAAAGGAAATAAGATTTTTATCTGAATACCGTCTGTCAACCAGTTTATAGGAAATTCTGTTTCGGATAATGGAACACCGTTATAAGTACATTTAATATGTATTTCTCTATCCCATGCCTGAAAATCCTCATACCATTCAGGAAGTTGAAATAGGAGTATACGTCCAATATTTTTCGTAATTATGAATGAAGGTAATAGAATATATTTTCTCAAAATAGAGTGAGTTAGTAACATGCAACCTCTTATTATTTGTGCAAGTCGAATTCTATCCCAGGTTTCTGCTATCGCGATTCGTGTGTCCGCCATTTTTGTGTTCTTTTCTTCTTTGGCGTCTTTTTTTGTTTGCTCCTCTGTATACTTTAAAATTTTCAATGTTTCCTCCTTACCCAACCTATTTCTAAAAATCGGTTTTATTAATTCGGAGATATCAAAAGAAAAAATAGGTTTTTTTTTTCTTCTGTCCAAAAAAAGAGGGGCGTGCGCATTTGCTTGAAACAATTCTAAAATTACTATTTTTCGCCTTTGAGATCGCATAGAACCCGTGATTAGATCTCGACGAAAGTCTGATTGTTGTGAATAGCGTATTAAGGACACCTCGTTCTCGTCTGTGGCTGTTTGATCGAACGTATTAGTATCTGTAGTAAGATCAGCATCCTCATCCTCGTTGTTATCAGTAAAAATTACTACATCTATCCCTTTTCTTGAACGAATTTCATAATCGACAGGTGCGTCTTCCTGATATTCTCCCGATTGTTGTTCTAACTCGGTTATTAATTTATATGACCAGCGGAGGACTTTTTTACTGATTTCTTGTATTCTAGTCGATTTTCTGATAATTTTTTGATCATTATCATCAGTTATGATTTGCGTTAATAGATATTTTATATATTGTGTTCCTTCTGAAAATAAAGAAAGAACCTTCCCATTTAGATCGCTGGATCCCGATTCTCGAACAAGTCTACTGATGAAAGTTAAGAAATCAACAATTTCTATTGATAATGCTTTTTTATCAAATCTATTTATTTTCTGTTCAAATTCTTGGCAATTAGTATCCCAAAGAAGGATACTATGAA